TCTAGAGGGGATACTGATTTGTTCAGTCTCGGACCGGCCGTAGCAGTCATATCAACTTTATTAAGTTATTCAGTAATTCCCTTTAGTTATCACCTTGTTTTAGCAGATATAAATATCGGTATTTTTTTATGGATTGCCATTTCAAGTATTTCTCCTCTTGGACTTCTTATGTCGGGATATGGATCAAATAATAAATATTCCTTTTTAGGTGGTCTACGAGCTGCCGCTCAATCCATTAGTTATGAAATACCATTGACTCTCTGTATATTATCCATATCTCTACGTGCGATTCGTTAAAAAATTCTTGCTATTCCTTGCTATTCCTTTTATTTTTTTTAGAAATAAAGAAGAGAAATCTTTTGAAGGAATATCCTCTCATTTTTTATTCATCATTTGAATTGATGAACTAAATCGGATAGTTATATGAGTGAAATAAAACAGCTTTGAAATTTGCAGTAAAAAAAAATTGAGACTCATTTCTGATGTACAAGAATAATACAAAAAGAAACATAAGAAAATGAGATCATTTGCCCCAAGATTGGTTGATTAGTCATCCTGGCTTGAAGCGGGTTCAGGCTCTATTGAGTTTTGACTATGATTTCTAAGTATTAGCATAATGCAAACGAACAGTCGAACAAAAATAAGTGCGTGGTTAGGAATACCAAGATACACAAAAGATTAGTAATAGAGATTTTTGAAATTATCCAATAGGGTATTTCTTCATAAGAATATAAAGAATATTAATTGGGACTTTCAATTAGTAGAAATGCTAAAGCAGTACTTCTCAAGATTCCGATTCAGAGTATGCTCCTACCGCATGATTAAAGAAATAACTATCAAAAACGAAAGAATCCTTTCTTTTTTTTTTGAGAAAGAAGAATAGAAACAAAAAAAAAAGAATAAAAAAGATCTTTTTTATTCTTTTTTTTTTTCCTATATCTACTTCTATTTGTAGAAATCGAATTTCTATCAAAATTCATGAACTAAACTAATAAAATGTCTAATTATTTTTCGTAATTGAAAACTAAAAGTGTCAATATATATTGACATTTCTGCAACGAGACGAGTATTTTATGAAAGGGTTTCCGTTATTGCTAAAAAAAGATTTTTAAAGGATAAGATTGATTCCAAAGTACTTTATTTAGTCTTCTAACAGACAGAATTGGATTGGTTGAATTTGGGAATGTTTCATAGATTTTCATTTTATTTCTACGACAAATATGTAGAGATAACTAATATCATCGAGTCCTTACATTTATTTATGACCTTCGAGGAGCCGTATGAGGCGAAAATCTCACGTACGGTTCTGGAATAGCGATGGTAAAAGTGATGTTATCATCGACTATGATTATCTAACAGTTTAAGTACAGTTGATATAGTTGAGGCACAATCAAAATATAGTTTTTGGGGTTGGAATTTTTGGAGACAACCTGCAGGGTTTATCATTTTTTTGATTTCTTCCCTAGCAGAATGTGAGAGATTACCTTTTGATTTACCAGAAGCAGAAGAAGAATTAGTAGCGGGTTATCAAACTGAATATTCGGGTATAAAATTTGGTTTATTTTATCTTGCTTCCTATCTAAACCTATTAGTTTCTTCCTTATTTGTAACAGTTCTTTACTTAGGTGGTTGGAATATCTGTATTCCGTATATATTCGTTCCAGAATTTTTTGAAATAAAAAAAATAAGTGAAGTGTTTACAATAACAATAGGTATTTTTATTACATTGGTTAAAACGTATTTGCTCTTATTCATTGCTATCACAACAAGATGGACTTTACCTAGACTAAGAATGGACCAACTATTAAATCTTGGGTGGAAATTTCTTTTACCTATTTCTCTTGGTAATCTATTATTAACAACCTCTTTTCAACTCCTTTCACTATAAAAAAAAAAAAAAGCGATATTTATATTGAAAACTTATCTCAAACAAGATAAAAAAACAAATATCAAATTCTTCAAAAAAATTCACGATATGTTCCCCATGATAATTGGGTTCATTAATTATGGTCAACAAACCATACGAGCTGCAAGATACATTGGGCAAAGTTTCATGATTACCTTATCTCACGCAAATCGTTTACCGGTAACTATTCAATATCCTTATGAAAAATTCATCACATCCGAGCGCTTCCGCGGTCGAATCCATTTCGAATTTGATAAATGTATTGCTTGTGAAGTATGTGTTCGCGTATGTCCTATAGATCTACCTGTTGTTGATTGGAAATTGGAAACTGACATTCGAAAAAAACGGTTGTTTAATTACAGTATTGATTTTGGAATCTGTATATTTTGTGGAAACTGCGTTGAGTATTGCCCAACAAATTGTTTATCAATGACTGAAGAATATGAGCTTTCTACTTATAGTCGTCATGAATTGAATTATAATCAAATCGCTTTAGGTCGTTTACCAATGTCGGCAAGTGAAGATTATACAATTCGAACTATTTTTAATTCACCTCAAAAAAATGGATAAATTCTAAGGATTAAAGATTAATTAAAGAAATAGAAATTTTGAATTACTACATTCAAATTTTTATTTCTATATTTAGAATTTCCATATATATCCATAATTATAGTTAGAATTGTATGAGCTAGAATTCGATCTAGAATGATTTTCAAATCCAAATTAGAGTCTTTACCTGTTCGAGAAAGAGCACAATTAGTCCAATAGCTGTATCCAGAGTAAGTTCCATCCCTTAGGGTCGAGAAACCTATTAGCATTTTTAATAGTCTTTTTTGCTGGTCAAGGTCAATAAAGTCATGAAAAAAGAATTAAAGTTTTTTTATCTTGTAGTTTACGCACAATGGGTTTATCTGGACCAATACATGATTTTATTTTAGTCTTTCTGGAATTAGGTCTGATATTCGGAGGTCTAGGAGTGGTATTATTCACTAATCCAATTTATTCTGCCTTTTCTTTGGGATTCGTTCTTGTTTGTATATCCTTATTTTATATTTTATCAAATTCTCCTTTTGTAGCTGCTGCGCAGCTACTTATTTATGTAGGAGCTATAAATGTTTTAATTCTATTTACTGTAATGTTCATGAATGGTCCAGAGTATTCAAAAGGTTCTAATCTTTGGGCTGTTGGAAATGGGGTCACTTCTCTAGTTTCTACAAGTATTTTTGTTTTTTTAATTACTTTTATTTCAGATACGACATGGTACGGGATTATTTGGACTACAAGAGAAAATCAGATTCTTGAACAAGATTTAATAAGTAACGGCGAACAAATTGGAATTCATTTATCAACAGATTTTTTTCTTCCGTTTGAACTCATTTCAATAATTCTTTTAATTGCTTTGATAGGTGCGATTACTGTGGCTCGTCAGTCATAAATCTGTAAAATAAGTAACCACAATACAAATTTTGCTCTCTAGATTCTCACATATATTTTTCGCCAATTCAATTTGAAGATTATTCATAATCAAATTCCTTTTATTCGACCTATTACTAATATAGGTCTTTGCTCTGTACTTGTAATATTATTAATTGTAGTTAATCCAATCTATTAATCTTGAATTTCTATTCATTGTTTATATTCAAATAAATCGAAATTTATTAAGGAGTTGTTCTATGATGCTCGAACATGTACTTGTTTTCAGTGCCTATTTATTTTCTATCGGTATCTATGGGTTGATTACGAGTCGAAATATGGTTAGAGCCCTTATGTGTCTTGAACTTATCCTAAATGCTGTTAATATGAATTTCGTAATATTTTCTGATTTTTTTGATAGTCGCCAATTAAAAGGAAATATTTTTGCAATTTTTGTTATATCTATCGCAGCCGCTGAAGCAGCTATTGGACCGGCTATCGTTTCGTCAATTTATCATAATCAAAAATCAATTCGTATTAATCAAGCCAATTTGTTGAATAAGTAATATTGAGAATATAAAATAGAATGTTCATATTCATTCATTTAAATTCGTATCTACGATAGATAATGTATCTGATCCTGTTTGTGAAAATAGAAAAAATTAAAGTATCTTGGCTTTATCTTATGAATCGATATGGAATGCAATATTGAATAGAAAAATTCTAGCAAATCCTTGATTCGTCTGGTGTCTAAATATATGACAAATTTAGGAATTTACTAGGTCGAAATTTTATGACATTAACAAAATTGAAAATTAATAGATCCAATGTCACACTCAGTCAAAATTTATAATACATGTATAGGGTGCACTCAATGCGTCCGTGCCTGCCCCACGGATGTATTAGAAATGATACCTTGGGACGGATGTAAAGCTAAACAAATAGCTTCCGCGCCAAGAACAGAAGATTGTGTCGGTTGTAAGAGATGTGAATCCGCCTGCCCAACGGATTTCTTGAGTGTACGAGTTTATTTATGGCATGAAACAACTCGAAGCATGGGTCTAGCTTATTGATCCTTTCCATAAAAAGCCACTTGAACTCATTTGCTTTTTTGTTTACCGACAAAAACCCGTGCTTGAAAAGCAAATATTAGGCACGGGTTTTTGTGGCCCAAGTGTATCTTGTCTTTACCACGAATTCTTTTCCTTGGTCAACAACATTTGTCGTTTTACCAATATCTGCGGGTTGCTTAATTTTCTTTTTCCCTTATAAAGGAAATAAGATAATTAGATGGTATACTATTTCTATCTGTATATTAGAACTTCTTTTAATGACCTATGCTTTCTCTTATTATTTCCAATTGGACGATCCATTAATTCAATTAGCGGAGAATTCTAAGTGGATCGATTTTTTGGATTTTGATTGGCGATTGGGAATAGATGGACTCTCGATAGGACCTATTTTATTGACAGGATTTATCACGACTTTAGCTACTTTAGCGGCTCGGCCAATTACTCGGGATTCCCGATTATTTCATTTTCTGATGTTAGGGATGTATAGTGGACAAGTAGGATTATTTTCTTCTCAAGATCTTTTACTTTTTTTCATTATGTGGGAGTTAGAATTAATTCCCGTTTATCTACTCCTATCCATGTGGGGAGGAAAGAAACGTTTGTATTCAGCTACAAAATTTATTTTGTATACTGCGGGCAGTTCTATTTTTTTATTAATGGGAGCTTTGGGTATCGCTTTATATACGTTCAATGAACCAACATTCCATTTTGAAAAATCAGCCAATCAATCATATCCTGTGAGTCTAGAAATACTATTCTATATTGGGTTTCTTGTTGCTTTTGCTGTCAAATCACCGATTATACCTTTCCATACATGGTTACCAGACACCCATGGAGAAGCACATTATAGTACTTGTATGCTCCTAGCTGGAATCTTATTAAAAATGGGAGCATATGGATTGATTCGAATCAATATGGAATTATTACCGCACGCCCATTCTTTATTTTCGCCCTGGTTGGTAATAGTAGGCGCAATACAAATAATTTATGCAGCTTTAACATCTTCTGGTCAACGAAATTTAAAAAAGAGAATAGCCTATTCCTCTGTATCTCATATGGGTTTCATAATTATAGGGATTTACTCTATAAGTGATATGGGACTCAACGGAGCTGTTTTACAAATAATATCACATGGATTTATTGGCGCTGCACTTTTTTTCTTGGCGGGGACGAGTTATGATAGAATACATCTTGTTTATATTGACGAAATGGGTGGAATGGCTACCCTAATGCCAAAAATATTCACGATGTTCAGTATTTTATCATTAGCTTCCCTTGCATTACCGGGCATGAGTGGTTTTGTTGCGGAATTAATAGTCTTTTTTGGAATAATTAACGGCCATAAATATCTTTTAATGCCCAAAATACTAATTACTTTTGTAATGGCAGTTGGAATGATATTGACTCCTATTTATTTATTATCTATGTTACGCCAAATGTTCTATGGATACAAACTGTTTGATGCTGCAAACTCGTATTTTTTTGATTCTGGACCGCGGGAATTTTTTGTTTCGATATGTCTACTTTTACCAGTAATAGGTATTGGAATTTTTCCGGATTTCGTTTTTTCATTAGCAGTTGAGAAGGTTAGTGCTATTCTATCTAATTATTTTAAGAGTTAGTCATTATAAAAAAAACCATTTTTGTAAAAAAGAAAAGAGGAATTACAACCAAATATCTTTGGCATTTGTAAGAACCTTTTGAATCAAGTAATATAGTGATTCAAAAGGTTCTCAGCTACTTAACTGAGGTTTCTTATATATATATAAATATAGACTAAGTTGTCCTATGTTTTTATTCATCAATACTTTTGTTTTCAATTCAATTAGATGTTAATGTAAATGAACCATAACTATGCAGTCCTATTCCCAATAAATTAACCCCAAAATAGCATAGCCAGATTATAAGAAAACCTATAGAAGCAACAATTGCAGAATTGAAACCTTTCCAATTTTTATTTGTTCGAGTATGCAAATAAATTGCAAATATGACCCAAGTAATAAATGCCCAAGTTTCCTTTGGATCCCAATTCCAATAGGACCCCCATGTTTCATTAGCCCAGACTGCTCCTGAAAGGATACCTATGGTTAAAAGGAGAAACCCTATACTAAGAATACGATAACTCCAATTATCCAATTGTTGAATCAACTGAAACCTGTAAAAATTCCTAAAAGAAAAAAAAGAAAAATTTTTGAAAAAAATTCTCCCTTCCGTCATGTATTGGATCTCACTGAAGGAAAATGAATCTTTTAAGAAATTGTTTCTTTTTTCAATAATTCTTATGACTTTTCGAAATCGAATTACTAGAAGTGCTACTGATAATAAGGATCCACATAAAAGAGCTGCATAGCCGAATATCATCATACTTACGTGCATCATTAACCACTGGGATTGCAGAGCGGGTACTAAGATTTCAGATTGATGCATATCAATTAAAAAACCCGAAGTAGCAAAGCTTTGGGTAAAAAAAGTACTAGGCGCGGTTATTACACCTAAAAATTTTTGATGTTTTTTAAAATAAGGAACCATATGAATGATGGAGAACCCCCAAGAAAGGAATATTAATGATTCATATAAATCACTTATTGGTAAATGTTTCAAATAAATCCAACGAGTTATTAATAATCCTGTTATACAGAAAAAAGTGATTATCATACCCTTTTCTGACGAATCATATAGTTCGATGAATTCATCGACTAATAAAATTATCAAATGAATTAGACTTACAATGGAAACAACCGAAAAAGATATATGAGTTAATATATGTTCTAAAGTCGAAAATATCATAAAAAATAGAAAAAAGGTACCTTAATTATACATACGGAATTCAAATCGGTAATTCAATTCATTATACGATTTGTTGAATCCTTTTGAAAATGAAAAAACGTTATGCCGCTACTCGGACTCGAACCGAGATGCTTTCGCACTGCTTCCTAAGAGCAGCGTGTCTACCAGTTTCACCATAGCGGCTTTCTCAAAATCATAATAACCCATTTTGATTCAATCGTCAAATTTAAAGAACTCAATTCAATAGAATCTTTTTTAGGTCAGTCAAATCAATCAAACTCAAAATGGAATTTTAAATTCCAATTTTAGTGATACATTCTAAGGATTTCTGGAAATCTTTTTTTGTATTACTTGTTAGAATTTCATTGTGTAGAGAACTTTTCTTAGGATTTAGTAAAACTATTAGGTATTGATCTCTGGGGTATTATATATATAGTTTTGAGTTCTATCCAAAAAGATTGATAAATTCAATATATATATTTTGATACAATGTTCGGCCCAAGCGTATAATTATGATCTAAATGATATTTTTCAAAATTTACACAGTTTGGTCTATCTAAAAGTGAAAGGTGCTTTTTTTCTTAATTGAGTTGAAAGCAAAAAAAGGTTGATTCTATTTTATATAGTTATTTCTAATAATAATTGTTAAGAAAGTTTTCAAAAAAGTTTAAAACTTTTTCAATTCTTTTTAAGAACGGATTTTTTTTACTAAAGAGCTTAGATTTGTCCTTTTCAATTGAATTTTTCATTCAAAGTTGAAAAAAAAAAACTTTTTAATCTTTTTATTTTGTCTCTTTATTTATTATTGTTACGATTTTTTATGATTCTAACAAGTGGGTCGATGGGGAAAATAGGAATCCCCATCTCCAAAACAATAAAATACCTTAAAAGAGGTGTAACAAATGTCTTCTCTTTTTTTTTTCTTGTTCCTATTTTTTATATTCTAAAAAATAGTCAGAAAGAACTAAAAAGGAGAATTATTTTTATAAAGTGAAAAGAGTTCCTTTGTTTATTTGATATTGACTAGCTACAAGTATAAAAGAATGCAAATTTTATCTAGATTATTAGTTTCAATTTTCTATTAGATATTCGAAATTCAAAATGATAAACGCAATTTTCCTTTTTCTTATATCAATTTGAGTCCAATTAGCCTAGGTTTTCCTTTTTTTTTTTATTTATTGCACAAAAAAAACTTTTTGAATTACGAGTAGAGGGGGATTTTGGTAAGGAAAAAGCTTTCAACGCTGACCAAGATCCTTTTTTTCCAACTATTTTTTCGAATATGCTTTTTTGATTTTGAGACAGAAGTGCGTTTTTTTGAAACTCTCATTAAAAAAAAAAAAAGAAACTAATTAATATTCTATATGGATGTGAAAGACAGACATCTATTAAAAAAAAGGTCATTATTTATTCTATTTCTCTTTTTAGTTAGTCTTTCTATGATATTCTCTTCATCTTCATACAAAAATGTTTTCATTTCTTTTTTATTTTTTTGTTTCGATTTATATCCTTTTCTATCATACTACATTAATCAATAATTATTTCTTTATTGAACTCACTAAGAATCTCATAAAGGCAATTTCTTTTTTTATCATTCTGATTCAAATTCAAATAAGAATCGAGTACTTTATTTTTAAAAAATTCTTCATTCTTTCTATATGTATCTATATGTATAGAAATCCTTAAAAATTATTAGAATTCAGAAAACTAAATACAATAAATACAATTTTCATTTTAGAATAGGTATTTTTTCCATTTTCACTAGTATCTTCGGGATATTATTTGAACAATTCTAACTTCTTAATTGAATATTGAAGTATTTGGAAAAAGATTCAGACTAATTAAGAATAATAAGATTTTTTTATGGAATATACATATCAATATTTTTTGATTATACCTTTCGTTACACTTCCAGTCCCTATGTTAATAGGAATGGGACTCCTACTTTTCCCGGCGTCAACAAAAAAACTTCGTCGTATATGGGCTTTTCCAAGTATTTTTTTGTTAAGTATAGTTTTCGCTTTTTCGGCGAATCTATCTATTCAGCAAATAAATAGCAGTTATATCTATCAATATATATGGTCGTGGACCATCAACAATGATTTTTCTTTAGAGTTTGGATATTTGATCGACTCACTTACTTCAATTTTGTTAATATTAATTACTACAGTTGGAATCCTTGTCCTTATTTATAGTGATAGTTATATGTATTATGATCAAGGCTATTTAAGATTTTGTGCTTATATGAGCTTTTTCAATACTTCAATGTTGGGATTAGTTATTAGTTCGAATTTAATACAAATCTATTTTTTTTGGGAATTAGTTGGAATGTGCTCGTATTTATTAATAGGGTTTTGGTTCACACGACCGATTGCGTCCAATGCTTGTCAAAAAGCGTTTCTAACTAATCGTGTAGGCGATTTTGGTTTATTATTAGGAATTTTAGGTCTTTATTGGATAACGGGCAGTTTCGAATTTCAGGATTTGTTTCAAATAGTCAAAAATTGCATTTCGAATAATGAGAATGAACTGTTCTTTTTTACTTTATGCGCCTTCCTATTATTTTCCGGTCCAATTGCAAAATCTGCACAATTCCCCCTTCATGTATGGTTACCAGATGCCATGGAAGGACCTACCCCTATTTCTGCTCTGATACACGCGGCTACTATGGTAGCCGCGGGAATTTTTCTTGTGGCTCGACTTCTTCCTCTTTTCGTAGTTATACCTTCCATAATGAATCTAATAACTTTGATAGGTATAATAACAGTACTTTTAGGAGCTACTTTAGCTCTTGCTCACAAAGATATTAAAAGAAGTCTAG